TTGGGACGCCTCTTGCTCTCAAGCACGAAAACAACATCCGCCCTACAGCCCCCGGGGAAGAACAACCACTCTCAACAACAACCAGAAGATTGCGATCACCCCCTAAATCCCCCTTCGCCAGTAGTAGGGGGACTTTCAACAACCATGATGACGTGCCACTCGTGCTTCTTTCAAGAGAAGCACTTCGCGTCACTCCTTTGATTGGCGGGGGTACACCAAGTCACACCATTCTGTTCTAACAGGGATCACTCAATACGTAACTATGAATGGTTATTACCAGTCATTCATACTAGGCGAGGCGGGAGACAAGAACTCGAAGAACAGCAAGCGCGTTAGCAGCCCTGTCCCCCCGCAGCCCCGGCGGGGGAACAAGTCAAACAACCATGCTTACCTTCCCTACGGTCGGTACCTATCACCCGATAGTCCCTTCGTTTCACTTGACTTGAATTGACTTTTAGAGAGTCCCAAGTCTCATGCATTTTCACTATTTATCGCACTCGCGTATTTTCTTTCTATTATATAGACTATTATTGTTGTATGTATAATGACTTGTTATTTATATGAACTATGATTATGAATCTAATCTATTAATACGCTTCGCTCCTATTAATGCGCTTCGCTTCGCTCGCTTCAGTCGGGAAGTCACTCATTCAAACCTGCCTTCCCGTTTTTCAGTCAGTTAAGTAGACTCTAAGAAAGAAGAGAGGTTTAAGCACTTTCGATTCGGTAATAGCCAATAAGACAGTTTGCTCTTACCGTACCGCTTGTGCGGTCTCTCTCTTGTCGGATTCCTTCCTTTCCGTAGGTAAGTCAGTTAGAGGACGGAGTAGTGTTTTCACTCTCGGGCGGGGAGAGGGCCATGCCCGAAGTCGTTACCTTAACCGCAAGGAGGGGGATGCCGAAGGCAGGACTTGAAAGAACAGTAGGCTTTAGCTTGTTCAATGAAGTTCAAGGCTTGACTTTAAAGGGCTTGCTTCCTTGTCCAGCACCATAGGTGGGCACTAGCGCACTAGACCGGTAACAGAACAGAAAGGATTCTCTCTCCACTACGGCACCTGCGGTGAGCCTGACCTTCTTACCTTTAGAGCGGCTTGCCCAAGAACGAGTACCTCACGAGCTTACTTCAAGTATAGATTCTTTTATCCACTGGACTAGATACAACTTACTCACTTTCACTATGAGCCGCTTGACGAGCCCAGCAACAACAAGACTTTTTCTACATCGCCTACCGACCGAGCTGGAAGGAACTGAACGCAAACAACACTCTCTCTTCTCTACCGGCTCCCTGGAACTAGCGCTTGTTTTAGTAATGAAAAAGCAAAAAGCCCGAATAGCATCGCTTTAGCAAGGCTTTCTTTTAAAGCCCTCGAGTACCAGCATCCACTACCGGTTTGAAAAACTCTATAAGCACAGAACTCTATGATTTATCTGCTGACCGTAACGAGAGACGAAAGATAGGATTTCTACGGCTACCTAACGAGCTTACCGCTACTCGCATACCAACTATCCGAGCGAGAGAATGTCTAACTTTCCCTCCGATCAGCTGTCTCTCATTCCCTGCGCTTGCTTGACGGAAGGAAGCACTCTCTTTGATCTACAAAGCGGAAAGCACGGAAAGAGTGTATTTGTTAGCTTCCGCAACGACCTCAAGAATCAAAGAATTGATCTCTGACTTCCGCTTTCCCGAGAAGGAGTACTGGCCCTTAATAGAGTGTAGCTTGAAGACATAAAGCAAGGAGTTTGATCTCAAAGTGTACCTTCCGAGATTTTGTCTGAAACTAGCGGCTTTGACTCTCTGATCCGATACGCTTTCCCTGAGCTGCTTGAGCTTGAACGAGAACATGATCCCCACCTCGAGGACCAAGCCAAAGAAAGGGACCTAGCTCTGAGACACGGAGTTCTTGATCGGCTATTAAGGACAGATATAGATTTGCCGAATCCACTGTGCCTGAGAACTTGCCTGTTCCACCGTGCCTGGCTTACGGACTGTGCCTGAGAAGAAAGACAGAAATAGGGTTTTTGGACTGAGCTTGAGACTGAGAAGACAGACAGATCTATTTGTTTTGAACAGACTGAGCTTGAGAGCCCTGAACAGAGGACAGAGAGCCAAGCATAGGGGAAAGGCATAGATTGAGTTGGGGAATCCACAGACAGAGATGGCACGCCAACAAAGAGATAGTGAATCCTATTATATAGAAGCGGTCTCTAACGAGCCTTTCAGATGTCATGCGTCCGACGAGTAGGACGAGTCGAGTAAAAAAAGCACGAGAAAGAGGCAAGGGGAAGTGGGGGGAAATAGAATCCACAAACCAAAAGTGAAGAGCAAGATGAAGAGGAATGAAGACCGGTATAAGAGCAATAGAGTTGGCAAATCCACTGCCCGAGAAGACAGAAAGAGGTCTGTATTTTGAAAAGACAGAGACAGAAAAGAGGAGATATTGTTCCAGGGACAGAGAAGCCAATAAAAGACATGGATCTTGCCACTGGACTAGTTGTGTATCAAACTTTTGACAAGATGCGCAAGCAAGTCTATCAGAACGAGATACCGATACAAATACCGTCGGGGTAAGCCAATGGGATACAAAAGGGGTAAGGCAATCCGATAGAGAGATGCCGTTCTTTTGTGCCCCGCCTAAACGGCTCCTGTTACTCGAGTCACAGAACCCGAGGGAAAGAGCTCATCAGCATGAAAGTCGATAAAACCTAAAGGTCGAATCGAAGGGCGTGTCCATAAGCTTGAAGCATATAGGGGCAGCGAGCCCTTATTAGTAAAGTAAAGCTCCAAAAAACGAGAGATTAGCCTGCGGTGCGGATCTGACTCGACTAAGGAAAGATCTACTCCGAAAGATCAGAGAAAGAAGAGCGTTTGATCTACTAATAGCGGCATAAGAACAGCAACTATACTGGCATTTGCTCCTTACTAAGCAAGACGCATTTTTGAGACATAGTGATCCATACTCTCTTTCGGGGGGCGCCGGCTTGGCGACCTAGGCTCTGTCCACCAAACCAATATCCAATATCTCTGTTGGGGGCCTAGGCTTGTGGGCACCCCCTATCTCTTAAAGGCTGTTCCAAATCAATATCTCTTTCTTTCTTCTCAGGCACAGTTGCTTTCCTTGATTCGGGCACAGTGTCTTCGTCAAATCGTTGTCTCAGTCTCTGTCTCATCTCTGGTCCTGTGGTTTAGTCACCTTAGTCCAGTGTATCAGAAAGCACATCTGTCTTTCCGAGACATAAGGAGTTAGACTCAGCCTTGATATATGAGCAAGGTCAAAGCATAAACACCAAAGCGAATCTCGTTCAACCCGCATCAGACCTTGTGACTGTTGTTCTATTTCTACCTGCGCATTGAGGACCTAATCTCGATAAACGCAAAGAAAAGAAAAGACCTCTGAAAGAGTCCTTCATTAAAGAGATCGGTCGCTCTCGCTTGAACTGAACGCTTTCCCTGAACTAGAAGTCACCAGTTCCTAGAAGTCAACTTCGAGTACTGCGCTTGCTTAGCGCTTGCAGGAACCGCACGGCAAGGAAACTCTCTCTCTTCTACGCCGGCTAGACTGGAGCTGGAACTGTACGGACAGGAGGGAGATATTCTCTGATCAACCTGCTAAGAGTACTGAACGGAAGGAGTTTTCCTCAAAGTCGCCGTCCCGTAACTGGAATCTACGAGTCGCTTGCACTGAGCCCTTTCCCTGACTAACCAGTTCTCTCTATCAAAGCACCATAGGTGGGCTTAGCTGACTAACGAGCATCAAAGACCTGAGCTTACCGCTACGAGTAGATTCGTAGAGTAGACTGAATCGCCCAGCAAACTTCGGTCTGGCGACCCCCTAACCTAGGTTTGGCGCTAGCGCGCCCAGCTGAAAAACTACTGCTAAAGCTAGCGCGTTTTACTAATAGGCTTGACTTGACTCCGCCCAAGTGCTTGCTTCAAAACGACTATCAATTCAGGCGCGCTAGCGCGTTTTACCTTAGTAATAAGCTTGGAAGCCGTTGCTTGCTGGGCTTTAGCACTCGCCTTATCGAATGAAGCAGGGAGAGGAAGCGTCGACGCCTCGCCCTAAACGAATGAATTAAGCAGAGTAGGGTTTACTAAAGCCGATAGGTTGAGGTAAACGGTAGGTCTGGCTCGACCGATAGGTTGAGGTGCGTTAGACCTCGACCTATAGCCCGAAACAGAAGGAGTTTTATCTAAGCTAAGCCACCGGCCCAAGAAAGAGTGGATTCTACTTCCCAAGCCTAGCTCCCGGAAAGAGATAGGTTTGATTCCCCTCCGCCTGGAAAGAAAGAATCTCTCAATCTGCCTACTTCCTTCTCGCTACCAGCACGAGATACATTTTCTGATCCACTTGCTTTTTCGCTTGACTTGCCCTTATTCCCGGAACTATAAATCCTAGAATAGAAGTCACTTTCCTGCTGGAACTAGAAGTCACCCGTGCCTAGCAGTCAACTGCGCCTGCTACCGCTAGCCGAAAGAGAACTGCTACCGCTCGATAGAGGAAGCCGACACGTACGGTTTTCCTTCCTTCCTGAACGTCGACTTTCACTTTCACTAGCGCTTTCCCCTTGAACTGGACTTGATTCCCGCACGTCAGCTTTAGAGCTAAACTGCCGAAAGACAGATCTCATCACAGCACCCGAAAAGCAGGGAAGGGTTAGGGATGGGACCCTAACTGAGTGAATTGATCAATCACCACCGCTACTTTGACTCGAGAACAGAACAGAAAAGACGGAAGAAGCGGAACATTTCATATAAGCAATCACCTATGCCCTAAAAGCTTAACCGAGTGTACCTTTAGAGCAACTTGCCCTCAAAGGCTAACCAAAAGCTACAAGCGTTAGTTCACAGTTCGACAAGCAAAGCAAACGGGAATCAATCAAGACGCTGGTTAGTAGCAGAAGTGATCTACGACCTTCCCTCATTTAATGAGAACTGTTGCTCTTAGAAGTCAAAGAAAGCCCTAGAGCACGGAACTAGAAGTCCATGCAACACCTTCTCCCCGGAACCAGACAAGGAAACTCTCTCTTTTCTGATCCGCTTGACCTTCCATGGTACTCTTTCCCTCCACAGAACTAGCGCTTTCCCTGCAACACTCACTTTCTCTCTGATCCACCACCTCTGATACCGGACACGACTACAGCGAGCTTGCCGGAACTCTCTTTGGTCTTTTAGCAACGAAAAAGCTTAAATGATGAAAGCCCCATCTAGTGACGGGGCGGACTTCTTTTGAGCAGAAAGAGCAAATAACCGTCATTTATAGAGAACTGTTGCTCTCATATTAGACTTAAAAGCTCTGTTGCGGACCTGAAAACAGAGTGACTGGTCGCTCTTTTGACGAGAAAAGCCCTGTATCACGCCCTGTATAAGCGTTCATACCTGCACGGATACTGCCCTTAACGCGCAAATAAACGGCCAATACGCGCCTCTCACTCTACCGCTGACTCTCTCAGAACCCGAAAGGCAGGGAAGGGAAACGCATCGCAAAGCGCAAAGGCAAGTTGCTTAAAAGCTCTTAGAACTGAAAAGCGCTCCCAGCACGGAAGGAATTCTCTTTGATCTGATCTGCTTGCTGCCTGCGGAAACTGACCCGCTCTGTTCCCTAAGCCTAACTGTCCTTACCGACCTCGAACAGTCCTTACCGCCCAGCCCGACAAGAGACTCTCTCTATCACTGCACCTGCCGTGGGCTAAGAGCGGGAGAAAGCAAGAGTTGGATTCCTTCCTCAAGAGCTAGTCTCGATGTGTGAGGTTCTCTTGCAACTATCTAATTGCCCTAGAGTCCCGGAACTAGCTACCGGAAAGAGAGATTTTCTTCATGATCTCCCTCCTGTCCGAAAGAAAGGAAAAGATTTGATTCATGCACTTTCCCTTCTCTTCCCGACTATCCGAGATGGACTACTTCTAGCTCTGCCCGGCCCTAACTGAGTGAATTGATCAATCACCACCTCTGCTCGAAACCCGAAAGAGTTGATTCTCTACCACTTGCCCTAGCTACCGGAAAGGAAGAAACTGTTTGATTCTCTAAGCCGAGTGCGCTTGTGACCTATCTTATCTAACCGAGAGATAGGATTTCTACGACCAACCGCCCTCGCAAGAGAAAGAGTTGACTTCGGTGCCGGAGAGCCGAAACCGCTAACCGAAACAAGACATTCACTTTGACCACAGCCACCCGCACTTGCCTACCCGACTAGCCCGGAAAGAAAGAATCTCTTCGACCTTCCTCTAACCTAAAATAGTCGTACCGCTCTCCCGAAAGAGATAGATTTCTTGATTCTCTAAGCTCGCTAAACGCCCTATAAACGCTCGAAACATAAGGAGTTTGATCTAAGCTAAGCCGCTGGAACGACTACCAGAACTTGAGATGTATTCTCTGATCCACCGACCGATAACTGAACTAGCTTGACTTAACTATCCCGAGTGCCCCCTACTTAAGAATCCAAAGGTGACCTTTAGAGCTAAACAGCCCAAAAGCCTACTCAAACAAAGAAAGAGCGAATAACCTGACTTGCTTCACTTACTTACAAAGCAGGACTTTCAAGAGGAACTTTCTCCAAAGTCGAGTCGCCCAAGAGTACTGAACTTACCGCGCCGCCGGCACAAGAAGGAAAGATTCCTCCCAAAAAGAAGAGACGCGCATCGCATCGCATTCCGGAAAGAGGGATTGATCTTCGACTCCTTTCCACTCAAAAGCTTGACTTTACTCTCGCTTTCTATACTATATAAGAGTTGCACCAGAAAGAGGGATTTTTTCTCTAAGCAAAGCCACCGGACCATCAAACAACAAGAGAGTGTAGCTCTTTGAAGTTAAGGGCTTGAAACTGACTACTGCCTTCCCGAGAGTACTTCGCCTACCCCGAAAGAACAGCAACAGGACTTTTCTATCTCTGATCCACCACCCCTTACTCAACATAGGGCCCGGACTAGACTACTGCTTGCGTAGCCCAATGCTCTATCTACTGCCTTTCACTTTAAGGTTGTTACAGATCTAAAATACAGGAGAAAAAAGGTTCTTTATTAGTGAGATTCTATAAGCTCAGAATGAAATCGCTTGGCTTGACTTGAAAGTACTTCTTTCTACTTCGCTTGCCCGTAACTTCACTAACGTTCTGTGTTCCCGGCTAACCGCCGACTCGCCTTCCGCACGCAAAGGTATTAATAGGCGTTGTTGGTTTCCTCTAAAAGTGGTTTTTCTTCGACCCCCGTAACTGAAACAAGAAGGATTTAGTTCAAAGTCACCATCCGCTTGCCCTAGAAAGAGTACCTACTCGCTTCTTGCCTTGACTTAACTAACACTTTCCAAAGAAGAAAAACTCGATATCGATATAGTATTGATCCGATCGTACCTACCTACTTACGAAAAGGAGGGAACGAAATAGGACTGAGGAGTGGAGCTAGCGGATCTGCCGTAGGGTAGGGGCTATCCGGAACCCCTGATCCGGTGTTGGAGACGAGTGGCTTGCTTTCATTCTTTCTTTCCTCATTTTGAATGCTTGGGCGGGCAAGCAGAAATAGGCTTTTTTGGCTGGGGCAGAGCAATGAGCGTTCTGCAACATACATGACCTGGGCGATATGCTTTACTAATAGGGGCATAGTCACAGTCAGAATCGACACGGAAAAAGCCTTTAGTCAATCATTAATTAGTAGGCTGACTTTCCGGATGGCCTTATGTCTAGAGGGATCCGATCGAAGTCCACGGACAATGACAAGAACGAAAAGAAAAAAGTCGACGTCAAGCCCTATCTAAGTAAAGCTACGGCAGTCCCGTGGGAACCAGATACCACCATTCATTCTGATCTAGTTGTTCGAGTATTTCTGCTAATGGGCTGAAGGTTTGGAACCCTACCTTTCACAAGAACAACCGTGCTGGTCGTACTACGTCCATTTATTCTAATAACCCATGAGATGTCTACTGGAAGCTGTCAATAAGTTCTCTAATAGAATTGCCTACTTTCTCATTTTTGTTGTCTTCAAACCAGTCGTAAGATTTTCTATTTCGATTATGTATTGTTTCATATTACATAAGTGATTTGCAAGCTATTACTCTAATTAAGAATTTGATAAAAAGTATGGTTTCCAGTGAGAATGGGGATTCTGTGGATACAGTGAAAAACCTTAGAATTTCATTTTGGGCGCAGGACTCTGAAGAGGTCTCATCTTTAGAGAGGACAGAGGCGAGCACAGGCGCCCCGTCTCCAGCCCAAAGTGAACCTCGCCCGGAAGCTCAAAACGAACCTCACCTATCCGCTCCTTTAAAACATACACCAATAGAAATTGAGACAGCCCGGAAGCTCCAGATGTGGGCTGAATGCGAGGAGCTAAAAAACAAGATCCTCGAACTATGGTGGGTTCAGAAAGAGGATGAAGGCAGAAGTGCGGCACTGACTTCTGCCAATTTTTGAAAAAGGTTTCTTATCCGTGCGCGCCTACCGATGAAGAAGGAAGGAAACTACTCTTTGTTTGTCCGCGCACCTTTGATTATTCCTTCCCGTGAGAGTGAAGATCGCGCAAGACATTGGAAATCCAGTCAAACTAGTAGTCGAGGATGGGCCGATGGATGCGAAGAACCTACACTAAACTAACTCATCTAAGGAATAATAAAAGTCAGGGGTTGTTGGGGAGGGATTAAGTCAAGCGGAGGGGAAGTCCAGAGGGATGCGGGAAAGACTCAAAATGAAAGCAAGCGCAACTAGTCTTGGCGAGCTATGAACGAATGCTTAGCTTGACCAAGAATTGCTGTTGTTGAATCAGTAGCAGAGCGAGATTTAGAAGGCATGGCTCTCTAGCCGGGCTTAAGCGAGTGGAAAAAAGTTTTCAATGCTCGAGACCAAAGGAATCAGCCAAGGCAGCATCAAAGACAGATCTTGTCACTGGGGAGATCCAGGAGTAGTTGAAGTGTGCCGTGAGTGGTAGCCGTTTAGTAAGGGCATGGCTTATGGCAGGGAGTGACCCGTCTTGTTGAGTCGACTGTGAACGCATGGTTTGCTCTTAAAAAGAATAGCTCTTCTTCTGCTTTTGCCCCTCCTCATTCCTTTCCTTGAGCATTGATCAACGCATGGGATCCTTACAAGCTCATGAAGACTAGTTAGTGACTTCGCTTCCCCTGCGAATCTTGCTAATCAGTAGCCAGACTTACCTAATTAGGAGAAGAAGGCCTAGGGGTGCGGTCGATTCGTCTTGCCTTGGCCTGGCCACAAGGGCTTGGCGGATCGAGAAAGCGTTAAATCTCCTCCTCGCTTACTGGTCACAGCTAAGAGTTCTTTACTTTATGTTGATGTTATACCCGAGGGTTCCTTCCCTCACTTGTTACTAGCAGCTCTTCCTTTACACCTGAGAACTACCTATTCTTTTTCACAGCAAACCATGAAGAGTCGAAAGAGTTCACCGCAGAAAGCATAGTCAGAAGAGCTGAACAGCTGCCCAAGAGCTCGGAGTCGACAATACAATAGGAATCACAGCATCATCCAAATGAAGAAAGGAAGCTAGCAGTTCATCTTGCTTTTCCCGTCTCGAATCGCCTGGTGTTTCTTGTTTATCGCCTTTTGCCGGGTAAGAGATGAATGAGGCCTTACGAGTGCTACGAGTGAATGCGTAGCTTTCTTTTCTCTTCTCTTAGTAAATTTCGAGTTACAGGTTAGAGGGAAAGAGAACTCCCCAAAGCAGCCATTCTCTTAAGAAGTTTTCCCTTGTTATTTCAAAAATGCACCATACTGAATCTAGCGCAAAGCAAGGAATTATTATCGGAAGTTGGCTACTTACTTAGGTAAATAAGTTCCTTCTCTAAGACCTAACTGCGCTGTCGAGGGAGATCTTTCAAGAGCACATCTCGGATAGGGGGAATTCCCCTTTTTAAAAGAGCTGCTTAAAGCTTGAAGGTGGAGATCTTATAAAGGTTGCCAGTAAGCAAGAAGCAAGCAGGTATCTATTAGCAGCAATAGTCAGAGTCATATAATATAAATATAATATAAAAGGTAGCCAAAAAGCAGCTGAAGTCATAGCTCTTACGGAAGTGGATTGCTTGCAGATGATGAATTCTGGGATGAAGATGTTAAAAGAAATTCTCCCCCCTTCTTTCTTCACTCGTTTTAGAGGTAGTTACCGTCCCGTGGGAGACCGCTACGCACCTTGCATTGCCCCCAGCAGAGAGTAGGCTATGGAATTTCTTTAATTAGCATTACTAAGAGCAAAGAGAGAGATTTAAACATTAGTAGCTTATTCAATCCGATCGGGAATAGGATAAATAATGGAATAGGAAGAAAAGTCCCTCTCCGACAATAGGACTTGAAGGCTTAGCTCTGCGAGCCTGCCGCTACGCTCCTTTGTTACAGAATTAATGGTCAACGAGAAAGAACCTTGCCTTACTAATATCTTTCGAGATAAAGGTTATTACAGAGGTGAAGGCACCCATCTGGCCTTTGAAGGAAGGCTAGTTTCAGATTAAGCAAGTTTTGAATATAAGGAGAGGTCTTATACCATTCGTGCCTAACTTACTTTTTAAAGATATTAAATGCCAGTGCTGAGTTCACCACCGCCGGCGCGAATGAGCGGTCAAAGAAGGCCTGAAATACCTCAAAGAGGAAGTACAATGGCCACCTATCTGTAGCCGACTTCAAGTCGAAGGAAGGTCGAACTCCCAACTAACCTATCAAGAGGTGCTGTTTGATGGAACGTCTATAGGAATACGGGCGAGCACTTCCATAAGCCAGTCATGAACCGGCTTCAGCAACCGTTGATTGATGTAGTTACCAATAGCGAATATCCTCCGCTTACTCCCTCCTTCAACCACCTGACCTAACCTTCCGGATGCCATTGGCAAATCGAGAAGAGGTAGCACTGGACCGATCTTAGACTCAAAGAAGTCAAGATCGAAAGCACTAAACAAAACAATTTCTTGTTAGGGTCCCAGGCATACCGAATTCTCTCAGGCCACAAGATGCCAGCCAGAGGACCATTTTTCCCCTCGAGCGTGAATAAAGCGCAGGAGGTGGGCATAAGAAAAGAAGACATCTCGAACATTAAAGCGGGAAAGGAAGAACGAACTCGTCGATACTTCCGCCCCAACTGCCGAGACATCTCGCCCAATTGATCATTCATCATATCATATATAGGATTCAAAACCAGGTAGGCGCCCAACTCATCCCCTGGCGAAGGGGGATGGTGGAAACCCAAGGCACGTATCGCCGAAGGATGGGAAGGAGATCCACTTTGATAGATCCCACCATCTCGACGACACAAACAAGTCAGTGATGCTAGACTGGTATGAAGATGGAGTGCCGAACGACCTGTAAAATGCAGAAGAAAGCATTTGGTTCGGCTGTAGTTTCATAGATCTACATGGGAATCTTCTTGAGATCGATCAAGATAAATCGATCGATCATGCAGGCCAGAAATTCGATTGGCCTTCCAGAGAGCTGACATTAGAGGACTTACACCCACAGCACCAGCAAAGCTGTACGACATACGATCAGAAGTTCAGGATGATGTGATCGAAGTTTTGAATATTATTTGAATTTTTTTCGTCTTTCTACGAGTGTCCTTTCTCCTTTTTCACCATCATTTTTGGTGTTCTTCCTGCAGAACTATGGCTTCTGGACTGGTATTTGAGTCAGCCCGACCAAGACCCGGTTCAATTTGTTCGAGAAGGGCTCGAAACTAGTCCACCTCAAGAATTCGAAAAGAGATTCCGGTCATTTATAAACATCGAACTGTGTTCTTCGACCCGTGAGCAGATTCTTTCTTTATATAATATAATTTGCTATGCTATGGTCGCGAGGATCCGCTTTTATTTATTTCAGTTAACGAGCTCGATTCTATTCTTCGTTTCAAACTCGAAAAATATGAATTCCATCATAGAGCTCTCTGTGGTATTTAAAAAAGTTTGAGCCAAGACCGCCATGAATCTCCTTCAAACATAATGCAAAGCGATTATTTTCAGGAATTTTTGAAACTGAAACACCATAAGGGCATCGAACTAAAGCAACGCGACCAGCTTTATTTCGAGACCCTAGAATTGGAGAAACGAAGGACACTCTGATATGCTATGCTGCTGTTTTTTTTTGTTTTTGACTTGTCTCTCGTTTCTTTTTTGAACAAATCGAAGAACCTAATGGATCGAACTCATCCTTGGCTGCTACGAAAGATATCGGCCTTGCCTTGCGGAAGGAACGTTCTGTTCTGATAAGGAGGCTGAGACTGAGAGCAAACAACCTCGTTTTGCTGTTTCCTTCACGGCTCGGCCCTCCTCGCCAGGAGGAATCTTTGATTCATGGCCGGGCACAGATCGATCCGAAGCGAGCAGCAAGCAAGCAACGGCTGAAAAGCCTATTAGTAAAACGCGCTAGCGCGCTCATACGTTTTTCAGCTGGCTGAAAAGCCAAGCTCCAAAATAAAAGCAGTACGCATGCAGTTGACTCGGGACCCGTTCCAGCATCCATTCATGTCTCTCCAGATCCGAAGCTAGATACGAATCCAGATGTGAACGCCTGCACCTGTTCGGAAATAGATGACGCTAGTGAAGCATTCAAGTATAGAGCTGAGCTGCCAAACGAACATTGGGCAGATTCCCATTGTGAGCCAGGAGTGAAGGCGGAGCTGAAAGGGGTTCAACCCGCAATGTATATAACCTAGTTTATTCGTTCCTTAACCATAACCATACAATACAACCAAGTACTCGCAACTGACTTATTATTCCTCCTTAAGTTTCCTTGAGATCAAACAGCAAGCCTTTCATCGATCTATCATAGATGAGTGACCGCCCATCCCCTTCGGAACCGAAAACCATTTCTATCGGCCGACCTAAGCACCCGAAAACCTTACCTGATTCAATGGTTCATGCCGCTAGCCGAGAAATAGGTTATAGCCCCAGATAGATATCCGGATAGCCATTGTGGCAAAGAGTTGGCAGCATGAATTGAATTGATCGAGGTCGATTTCTCGTTCATTCGTATCCGGCCGAATCATCTTCCCCAGCCAATGGAGGTAACCTTATTCATGATCGACCCGCAGCTAATGCCCCTTGATGAGCCTATTTGTTTATAACTCCAGCAAATTTATTCTGATTTTCCTGTTTAGCCTGACATGCATTTCACGACACTTGATTATTTGAGGTTCGGGGTCATTTTAGGTAATCCTCCTGAAACTCCTGATTACCTGTTAGTTATGGCCGAGATAGAAATCTTTCTCGGTCAGATGTGGATCCGCGTTGCTCCGGTCATATTTAACAAGCCATTTGTTAGAACATGGGTACACTTTTATTTGCCAGCTGGATCTTAGTTCACTGTATTAATTCTTCTTAGGGAAGATTAAAGGAGAGGTTCACTTGTCATCATCTCACTTCCTCTTCATGACAATGCGGCTGGGAAAAATCCATATCAATCCATTTCTTCTATAAGCGAATTGGATCCCGACCCAAATGAAATTAGATGCCGATTTCATTCCAGTAGTACCCGTTGCTTGTTTTGTTGGGTTGGTTGGAGTGCTTTAATCAGACTTGACCGAGTAGATCATGTTGGGATCTTCCTTCACCATGAATGATCCTCCGGGCGAAGCATCTCATGGCACACCATTGATCAATAAGACAGGAGAAAGAGAATATACGGGGAGAACCCCCATTCCTATCAGCGTGAAATGACATTCATTCAATCAGTCCTCTCCTCCGCTCTCTCTGTCCCTGGCTTCTACTTTCACATACCTTCTGGCCTCAGTCGTTGACTTGGCCCCTTCCGCTCCTCCATTTAACAAGCAATTTAGTGGTTGTTCGCTTCTGAACGAAGCTATTGGGACAGCGGCTTTGATAGCGCTTTCTCAATGAGAGAGATCATATCGTGGTAGAGCTCCTATCCGTGCTTTGACAAATCCCTCTCTGGTGTCATCTACTGGCTGACTGCACACTGCCTTCTGCCTGACTATGGCTTTTAGAAAGCAAGATTCCTCCGTTTATCACTCTATAGAAAGAACATCCCATACAGAGTCTTTCAACTAAGCTCTCATCGATAGAGCCCCTTTCTCTTTGATTCTTGTATACAAGTCTGGTAGTCAATTGTTCTAGCAAGGATGGGCTAGTTGCCTCGCCTAACCCGCCCCTTTGACTGATGATCGATATGACAAAAGTCATCTCTCTTGATCCTTATATGACGCAATTCATAGATTTGGGCAAGTCAGAGTGAAATCAAAGTCAAGTTATTGGCAGGGGATCGCTCATACCTACTCAATGAGAATGCTCTCAAGTCCAGTCAATGTCTTTTTGATGATACGATTCTCAGGTGCGAACTCAGATAAGGAGGGGGCCCTACCAGTCATAGTGTTCACTCTTCCCCATAAGAAGAAGAACTAAATTCCTGGGGTTTTTTGTTCCGTAGAAGCTTTTTCAACCCCGCTGGAAGCAGCGTTTGAAGGAAGAGTGCTTTCCCGAGGGGAGATAGAAGACATGAATCGACTGTTCACCCTACTCCATGAGATGGAGCGAATCTTCTGACTGGACTCTTGCTTTTGTGCCTTCTTGCAAGAGAATGGGAAACCTAATGCTTTGAGTTGGGCTTCATTGATGGCTTTACCCGGACTGATCACACGAAGCCGTTTGTGCCAGCTAGCTGTCTTTCATGGTTCATGGGCTCGGGAGCTAGACCATTAGGAGACCATTCCTTCTTCGTTCGTCCATTAAGCCAAGCCATCGAATGGGAGAAGTCATGCTTTTAGGTGGCTGACTTGCTTGATGTGAGGAGTCTTCTCCATCTCATCTCCGGCTAGTTGAGTGGGAGTTGCATTCCGCTACTATGACAGCAACAGCCGGAACTCTTCCCCTTTCAATCGAAGGTGCTGGCTACTCAATCAATTGCATATAGAAAGCCCTTGCTCGGGCACAGCCAGACTTTGAGTTTGATTCCTTAGCAAAAAAACAATCCGAAGCCGATGGATGGTCGAGCTTCCGCCCTGCTTCTCTTCGCCTCAGTCTTAGGAAGAGTGGGAGGGGAGCTCTGATCCCTACCCTACTCAATCAATCTCGTATCTAAGGAAAGGCTGTTTCCGATCGAGTGGAGTGGCATTCCGCTCTTCTTCTCCGCTTCCTTGCCTTCAACCGGCCTTCAAAGTCATAGTTTTCCCTGCTGGCCATTCATCAGGTTCACTTCTCTGATCTTGGCCTGTGATTAAGAGGAACTCCTTGCCAGTCATAAGGGTCCCTCCTCGGCAGTCATAGTGGCTGCGCTCCTTTCCTCTGTCTTTGACTTTGGTCCCAGAGTTTTGAGGCTGGCTTTATGTAGTGGTCGGTCGGCCTTCCTACCATCATGCCTCCGTGGACGGGCGGCGTGCTCCATTGTTGGTATTGCACAGTCGGTCCAGCATGAGTAGATCCAGTTTAGTCCGAACAGTACGAATATACCGAGTCGAGTAGTAGCCTCATGGAGGAAGACGAGGAAATTCATATTGAGTGGATAAGATAAGATGTTTATTGAGGAGTAGGCTTAACCATGCGGAGGAGAAAGACCAGTGAGGAGCACCTTTAGAACCGTTATATGCCCGGCAAGTCCCAGTTGGGTAGGTCAAAACTTCCGGTATGGGACAAGCGAAGCGATCGGCCGGTTGGTGAGTCTGTCCATTTTGTGGAGTGTTGATTCCGTTCCTGAGGTTCTTTCTTCGCAAGAGTCAATGCTAATAACGCAAGACTGGATTCAATACCTGAATGCCAGGCAAGCTCGTCAATCCCGATGCGGAACTCTATTCCTTAGGTTCGGAGGTCAATAGGTTCATAGGTCCATATCTTACGGAGGTTCATAGGTCAATAGGTTTGTAGGAGGAGCCTTATGTCGTAGGCCCTTGCCCAGTGGATAAGAAAAGATGTTCCTTTCGGAGAATCGGTTGTTACAAGAAAGAAATCCCTTCATAAAACAACCGATCAACAAATCGGAGAATCGGTTGTTGATAGCATTGAGAAACAGCAAGGGATCGACCAAGCTTCCACACCAATACCTCAGGCGCCGGGGGCTCTACCCTCAGGAGGAGACTCACAGACCTAACGCATTCAATTCAACGAGGGGTACAATCGGAAAGGGATTGATTTTATACACCGGAGCCTGTGCTCGCCCTATCCCCTCAGTCGCCGGGGAGGCTCTTCCCTTGCACCCCCCCTGCCCCCCCAAACGGTGCCCTCCATTTGGGGGGGTGAGTGACACCCGTACTCCCAAGCTTGCTCCACTCTTTGTAGTAAAGGAAGTCTTCGCTCGGGCTTCTATCTGCCCTACGCTTGACTTCGGGATGTGCCCTCACCAACAACCATTTATTCCACTAGTTGCACGAGCCCTATAGAATGAATAGGCAGGATCGAAGAGACTCATCTTATCGGATCGGGCATTCCTCCAGCCTCAATCGTGAAAGAGAGATTTGTTCAGCTCTTGAAATCGGTACCTCTCTTCCTCCGTCATCAATTCCCTCTCTAGGCGAATAAATCCTCCATTTGATCTCTCATCCCTCGATTCGAAGGCAGCCCTTGGGCTAGTATGCTCTTATTCCCATAGCCCTATTTAGTAAGGCGATGAGTGGAGCCAGTCCTCTTATCATCTCCCCCTATTGCACCTCATATCTCTTTCTCCTATGCCTATCTTCGTGGGCGAGCAAGATGAACCGATCACTTATACCTTCGATCAAAGGAATTGAATGAAAGGGGAGGAGTGGGGAGTCTCGATCTGGCAGAAGCACCAATAGCAGTAGCCATAGGGAGCGAGATCCCGACGTTCGTAAGCGTGATTCCGACCTCCAGTGCATGGACGCCCCACCCCTTCCGATTCGAGAACAAATAGCCCCTATACCTATTCATTCCGGCAGGATTCGAGGTTTATGCGTCTCCCGGCAGCAGACCCAGCTCTCAGATGTATCTATTGAAGCAGCACAAGCAGTTAGAGATGCAGTTCCATCAGTTCCGTAAAGATCGGAGGGCCTTTCTCCAGCCTTACAACTAGATTCAAGGAGCCCGGAGAAATGGCTCTGGCTCCGCCTCTCCTTTTATATCCCGTTGATTCTGCCATTGATCAATGTTGGGTCAATTAGCGCACGCGGGATCTTATATATGCGCCTTGAACAGTTGGATATGAGATGTTTTACGGATATCGACCCGGGCGTGAGCTATTGAACAGGTACTGCATCTCGATCCGAAACAGCTACTGGAACTACTGATGCTGGTGGTGCTGGTAGCCATGATGCTAGGTAGCCGTGATCCACCAGCTCTTGCTTATGTCGGTCCCCCCATAGTTGCAGCTTTCAATCAGAAGTAGACCAACGAAAAGGATGGTGGCTACTATCGCAATGGCGGTCTGGAGGATCTAGAAATGGGTAATTCCGACCTCTTCCACTACATCTTTAGTAGCCCCCAGAAATGATTGAGATAATGACTACTCTATCCACGCTCTTCCGTAGGTCGAGAAAGCGCCACGTCCATAGGTAGAGAAAGCTACCCTAGGTAGTGGTTATCCCCGGTAGGTAGTAGTTTATCCAGTAGTACCAGTACCCAACAGACATCTTCTTGCATCTGAACCGGAAGCGGAGGTGGAAAGAACAGAGGTTCTTTCCGCAGTACCCAAAGCTAGTTTTTTTTTCGGTATAAGTAGCGGCGATGGAAGTCACACCAGTGCTGATCCAGTTGTTTATTACCACAAGCGTCATGCAGTTACGAGAAGTGATCGTGATTCCGTTCCGGATGTCCCAGATGCAGTGCCTGTTCATAGGTAAAGTGCTATGTGAGGACTTCGAGATCCATATGTTGAATTTGTGTAGCGAAATCGGAATTCAGATGCATATATGAAACGGGTTCAGATGCGGGCAGAAATTCCGGGTTGCCTCACGAGAATCAATGGGTAGGATGGCAATATTTCCGATCGATAGGTGGGATAAGAATAGGATCGATAGATTCGTTGCCTTCATCACCCGGCTTCACCAATGGCCGGGGGTGAAGCCGGGGGTTATCAGGAATGGAGTCAATAGCTTGCCTCCCGGAATGGGATACAGTGTTAGTTCGGGAATGGAATCAATAGCTTGCCTGAACTAGAATAGCCTGGGGAGAAAGAGTCTGGTGATTTTCACAAAGACTTCGTAAGAGACTTGTCATTTCGACGCTTCCAGGACGTTTCAACAACCGGACCCTCAAAAAGATCCTGAAGTCGCACATCTGGTTGTGAAGCTACCGTGTGGTACCAATGTAAATGATCAAGCCATAACTTTACCCAATTACGGATAAGAGTACGCTCTAACATTTCCACTTCCCCATCAAAGGTGAGATCCTCAGGAGGTCACTTCAGCTCCTTTGGCTTTCACTCTCGTCGGACGTAGTCCACTATCAGACCCTTCGACGTGACGGATTGAGGGGGCTGCCCCGCCCCAACCAAAACTCTAATGGGAGTGGAGAACCACGGCCAGGTTTTCCCAAGACCACAAACAAGCGTTCCCATCTGCGAGAACGCCGATGCGGAAGCGAACTAAGAGTCCGAACGAGCAAGTACACTTTCTTTCTTAATTGAGTACTTGTCACGAAGGAGAGCTAATCCCAGAGTCCATCTGGACATTCTCAATGCTCGAACTGATACTTGAGAGAAATCTACAGTACCCCCTCGCACAAAGAATCTCTTAGCGAACTCAAAGACCCCTGTGTTAGAGATCAAGGACTTTTGGTGAGAAATAGTGACTCCCAAATCCGCTAACACACTCGCATACTCAGAAGCAACCCTACTGTCGGCGATAACAATGTCATCACCTAATACAGCATAGGCCTGAAACCGGCGACCGGGATAAACCCGCTCCGCTGCCAACCACACTACCATATGATGTGATAGTGTGAACAAAGGCCAAGAAGAGTAGTATCCGAGAGGTTGCCCAGCTACAAAGCAGACAGCTGCTGGGTAGCACTGAGAAAGTGTTATACCCATGTAGTCTGGACAACGGAACTCGCCAAGGTAGGTCCAAAGAACATGGACATTCTTGCCATTAACAACGTTAACGGCCACCGATCCGTAGCGTTCTTCAGATCATAGCTATAAACATCACTGAACCCTTTTAACCGGGACAAAGGTCCCTCTTGATTAAACCATCGGTCGGTAAACGACGGAGAATTTCCATCAACCAATCATGGTACGGGCTCTGATTTCAAAAGAATGGCCTATGGCAAAGATCCTTCTCTTCCCCCCACCCTCTTCCACTATTCCAATCCTACTGAAATGAATAGTCAATTCTGGAAGGGAAGGCGGTAAATACCTTCCTACGCACCTTTCGAACCAATCAAGGTCACGATTGGCCCAGAAAGTCTTAATAGGATCATAGGCGTATCCCAAAGCATGCCTGCTTTCAGACGCTTCTTTCGAGGAATTGACTCCACTTAAAGTAAAGGTACTTTTAATCAAAAGGAAATAGCTCCTAAAGACTGAGTCCCTTCAACTTAATTAGCGTATGTAACCATAGAACGAGTACAACAAAGAGGGAAGGTTTCGGGAAATAGAGGGACTCTTCCCGTATTGCAAGCAACCTTAAGAAAGCGTTCAGTCCCCCATGCTGGGGTGGCCCCCCATGACTCACTCAAGTGAAGATATAAAATGGGGTAGGTAGCTCTGAAGGTAGGATAACAAGAGGCGACTTATTGATTTGATTCACGGGACCCTAGCGAGTGAAGTGCGTAAGCCCTCGTGTAAGGGCGAGCACTAAATTCAAAAGGCGAATGAGCAGAGTGTGAAGCCTCTGTCTGTTCCAGTCCCGCCAGACAAGTGAGTGGTCAGATTAGAGCAAGGCGACCAGAGGCGATCGGCTGTGAGCTCGAGAATGCTACTGCATATTGGGTTGGGCGGTACCAAAGCAAGGAGGGGTCAGTTCCAGAAGGAAAAAAAGTTCCCTGGGCTTGAATGCCGGTGTTTTGCTAGAACAATCGAATGCTTATCCTAGATATAGAGCCCAATGAGACGAAATTCACTTTTTTAAGTAAATTCTCCTGTGGTAAGAAAGAATTGGCTTAAATTCACATAGAACCGATGTGGACAAGTCCAATTGTAGATCATGCTTTGACTTCAACCCGATTCCTCCACTCCTAGAAAGTGTGCTGTGCTTTCGGGCGATGAATCTTGGCTTGGTTTTCCACTCTATTAAGAGGTTCCCATCGAGAAATTCATTCATTTCATTTAAGAAGAACTCCCCTTTCTAAACCTGGAGGAAGTTAATCAGAAGAGGTTCTTCAAAAAGGGATTGACCTAAGGCAAGGTTGACTTATCCTGGAGGAAGGTGTCTCAGGAAGAGAATACGCTGATGCCGCAAATCCGGTGTTATAGAATCCGCTGCTCTTGGTCTTGTTGGAATATCCGTTGTTGGAGGAAGAACAATTCAATCAGAATAAGCTGTTAATGAATTTCCTGAAGCAAGGGAAGCTTTAGCTTGTGCACAATTGAAAGAAAAGGGCGCGAAAAGGCCTCTTTCAAATAGGGGAATGGGAATGCCACCTGCTTCAACTCTTGCACTTGACTTCAAGCCGGGATTCATCTCGAGAAATTCCTTTTGAATCGACAGATGAGATGAGAGGGAATTCGCACATTCAACTGAATGCAAGAAATCGTGTATATAAATAAGATTAGTTGAACTCTTACTGTGATCGTAACCGGTGCCGCTGTTCTTAGTCTCGAATCAGCCTTACCTTCTTCCTTTCTGGTTGACTGAGAGATTCTTGGTGACTCTAAGCCAGAAAAAAGCCCTTAGCGGCCTTCGCTTTATGCCTTTCTAGTGCTAGTAGCAGTAGTAGTCTAAGCTCTTTCTTTGCAAGACAAGAATAGGGTGCAGCTTTTGTTGTGCTAGAATCAGCAGTGGGACTCGAGGAAGGGGGAATCAGACTCTATCCATTTCTTTTTCATTTTTCATGTCCAGATGATAAGAATTTTTCAACTACTGGCACATCTTTAGGAACTGCATTTCTACCCTGTATGGTATGACCTAGCCGTCTTAACTCTTGTTTTTTAGCTTGAATCTAGGCTTTTCAGTCAGTTTGAAAGAGTTTGAGAAGAGAGATCAGATGATATGATAAAGATAGTTGAGGCGGCTAGAGAATCAACTGTTGGAGATCAAAAGAGAGGAATGAGATCTTTGGGTTTTTCCTATAATAGAATAAAAGCTCTTTGCATTTGAAGAAGAATAGTCATCCCTTTCATCAGCTCTTGCTTTTGGGGGAATAAGCTGGCTTTAAAGACCTTGCCCTGAATTGAAGTGAAGCATATAACAAAGAAAAAGTGAAAAGTAGCGATTTTCACTTCATACACAGAAGATGAAAGAATGCATTGAATTTGACAGCAAGAAAAGAGACTGAATAGAGAGAGCATGGAAGTAGGGGAGGGGATCAAGTCTATCTAAACTTCCTTCAAGATCCACTTGGAAATAGAGTCTTTCACGAACTCTCGTGAAGAGGTATGAAGCTAGAATCAATCTCACTTGGCAGACTATATCAATCAACTTGAACTTCATGCATTGGAAAAAGTTTGTGATCACTAGAAGTTCCTCTCCTCCAGCAAGTAGAAAGAATGCGGGCGATCAGATCTCCTGAGAAAGTGCAAGGATGACAAGAACTCTACCACCTGCCCCTCAAATCAGTCATTTTTGGTACAGCCTCTTAAGCACTTTCTTTCAGAGGATAAGTTCCCTCTGGGCTACTCTCTTTTCTCTGAGGCCCAGATATTCTCAAAGTTGCTCGATCACTATTTAAAGGGGCCATGACAAGAATATGAATAGGAAAGCCCCTTCTCCAAGAGTTCGAGAAAAGATCAAATTGTACAAAAGCGCGCTCTCTGAGAAGAAAAGGAGAATAGAATGCAAAAATGCACTGCTAAAGCCCTTGCTTGGAATTCGGATAAGCAAAGGAGAGTACGAATTAGAGCCTCACATTGCATCACAACTGCGCACTTCCCCTCAAATCTCACCTTCCAGCAGCTCCATAAATTCCTAGGGATCGTAATCAATTAAATGTCAGACTTTACTATTCTAGTTCCTCTTTGATCTGTCCTGAGGGTTGGTCGAAGATCACTTAAGACGCGAGTTAGAAGTCTTAGACTCCAAGAGCTTCAATGCCTATCTAGTAGAATGCCGCTGCCTCTTTCCGGTTTTAGTTCTGGATTTCCTGCCTTTCCTAAATGGATGAGGTTGCAGTTTAAGTTCCTGTAGTTGGATGTAGCTACAGGGTTAGAGCACTAAATAATGCCTTAGAATCCCTTCTATCTATCCCTCTCTTGTTGCTAGTCGCATGTAGGCTGGTCGTAGATCTACGACCAACCTGCTCCGAGTCAGAATCGGGCTCCGAGCCCTTTGGATTTCCTTGCCTCTGGCTTTGCCCCCTTTTGGTCGACTTTTGGAAGCTATTGTGATTCCACTTCTGTGAAGGTGAAGATAGGGAGGAGAGTCCAGTCAGTGGACTGAAGCCATCAATGGATGATTGAGATGCAAATAGTTGGTGAATGATGAAATGGTTTGGAACGTGCATAATGACACCACCAAAGAGATCGAAAATCCCACTTTCAAGAAAGAGAACAGCGGCAACCGATTCTCAGTTATATATATGGTTATGCTCTTTCTTCTTTTAGTTCTTGACAGAGGGCTCAAGAGAGATAAGCAAGGAAAGGAGATGCGATTAATTACTAGTAGCTAGGTTCTTTGTTGTTTGAATCTCTACCCTAGTAGGAAGGGTAGAGCAAGCAAGGATAGAAAAGAATGTATTAGATATAGCACTGGTAGCTAGGGGAATGTAGGATCGATAGCATCTACTGCAAAATGGGGCAACAAAATCAAGTGTAAATCGATTATATGGCCATTCGCTGCCTTACAGAATTGAAGATAGAGGCCCCTCACCCTCTCTACGCCCACCCTTTAGGTTATGTCTCCTTACTGTGCTGGTAGTGTAATAGTGTACTAAGGACTAAGAGCTTCTCTTTTGATAGCTAGATGTTGCCTACGGGGAATCTGGATGATTGAAGCAGCGCCTTGCAGATGTCGATCAGTGCTTGTCACATGAGAAATTCTTTGATCAAATGAGTCTTTCGAAAGAGGACTTTTCTTTGACTATTTTTATACCTCCCCATGGGAACTGTGCACAACCGATTCTTCCACCTCATCTGCACCTCAAAACAGGGCATTCTCGAGCAGCGGAAGGAATGCTTGCTGTCAGCTTTCAGTCCAATTGTTCACAGCAGACGATTCTCTCCATTGTAGAATTAGGTAAATGCCTGACTCTATTCCTTGAAGGAAGAGAGGGGCCCCCCAAACACAGCTGCACTAACGGACCGATCTTTCTTTAGTCCGGGTCGAGCTGGAAGGCCAGGTCGTCTATAGTCCCCAAAGCTTCGCAACCGATGCTCAAACGCGCTCTAGTGACCAGAAAAAAAAGTACTCTACTTGTCCCCCTTTAGAGTAAAACTCATGTCGGTCTCTAGTATTTGTACTATGCGAGAGGGATTATTAAAAGAACACTCCCATATATGGGAGTGTTCTTTTTTTCCTGTATGTGAGGAATTCCCCCCGGGGGAGTTATTCTGTTTATGGAAATAAGAGGGATACCTTCAGTGCACGAACTGCCTTTTATTTATTTGGGGCACCTAATCTTCCGTATTTGTATTTCATTAGTACAAGGATTGCTCTCTTCCTTCGGGAACTTTCCAAGAAGGGACCTCTCAAGAGAAGGAGTAGCCGCACATTTCCTTCAATAAATAGAAGTGCTTTTGGGCCCCTAAGAGGCCGTATTAGTCTATGTCGAATAAGAGCTCTCCCTCCGAGGCGAGGTAAATAGGACTAGCCAGAGTAGGAGCTCCACAACTGATTGTGTACAACAAAAGGTTGGTATTGAATATGTGTTTTGTTTATTGTTCAGAGTATCAACCTATCTTAGCCCCCAACCAATTTCTTACATAACCGATTCTTTCCCTGAATAGGTTGCTAGTGTTCGGTCCTGATCCAAGATGAGGAACCAAACCAAGTCTTGAAAGTCTTCCTCAAGTGAGTACTGGTCCACCTATCCAGTATGTGAGGAAGTTTCTCCCATGGAGCTAGCTTTTGTATGTTACTAAGCCGGATCGCCCATACTGGGTTCTTTTTCCACGCTATGTGACTAGCCGACGATGATGGGACTAGTAGACGCAGCAGACTGAACTTGTCTCATGAAATGGTTCTTCTCGAAAATCCATTTATTGTAGGTTAGATTCAGACTGAGCAGACTCTAGCTCTTGCGTCTGCATGATCTGACTTCTATGACTTGTAGTATAAAATAGAAAAATACATTTATTTTGCTTCCCCTTCCCTCCCGCCTGTGGGTCTCTCTAGTAGTTAGATCGAGTATCCGAGTCTGCGTACGCTAGTTAGTTGTCATTCTTCCTACGTGCCTTTGAGCAGCTAGTATTGAGCAGACGCAGACGATAAGACGAGCAGATGATAGCTTCTTCTGTTTCTTCTGTTTTATCTTCTTCCCTCTCCTTTCGAGGAATTCTTCCCCAGGTATTGAGTTTGTTCCCGGCAACCCGGGCTCGGGCTAAGGTCTCGCTGGTTTAAATATCCTACGCTTCTTTCTCGTGAGCTACCCGCAAAGATAAGTAAAGAATAGGGAGACTCCCTCCTACGGCTTCCTTCTTCTGCAGCTATTTCCCCAAGGCGGGTGTTGGTTTGTTAGTCTATCCCTTGATCTTCCTTTCCTAACTGTAAGTGTAATAAGGTAGCTCTTGAAGGCAGGTTTCTTTCCCTTCCCTCCATACTGGGCTAAGGGCTGCCCTTTCTATTAGCTGGATGTGCCCGTATCCTATCTTCTATTAGGCAGCTATCCTAGGAGCTAGTCTGAAGTAGGAAGCTCTGCATCGTCAATAGCAGCGTGAAGTGCCCCCGATCTCTCTGCTGGACCTATCCGCTCTTTCCTTCTATTCCGAGTAGCAGACAATCTCATGCAAGATCAGACAATCCCTAGAAATGTCTGCTGTTACCTAACATTGTCTTCTAGCTTGCCTTCCTTCTCTAACTGGTAGTTGAATAAGGAATGATGCTTAACCTGCCCTCCATTCAAGACAGGAATGGGCTAAGGGCCTCCCTCTTGAATATGAGCTCTACTATGAGCTAAACCAAGGCCGCTCTTCCTGCCTAACTGTAAGCGGAGTACCTTCCGTATGCTCTTCGCTCTTGAAGGCAGGATGCTCTTGTCCTATAGACCTTATTACCGAACTAAGCTGCCTACTATACTAATCTCTTTCCTAGGCTAGGTATCGAGAAGAGAGGGATTCAGCCTCATACCTTAATGGGACTTGTAGCTCTCTAAGGCAGGCAGCTTTCTCTTCCCTCCATTCCCAAGTAATGGGATAGAGTCCGGCCTTTCCCTTTCATGGAGGTAAATAAATATCCTTACTATGCGATTCACTAGGGGAGGTATACGGAACACAGACCCGCTAAAGAAAAGACACATGAACGGATATGTTTCTATCTTAACTCATCTATAGGGCAGGGCACGCTTCACAAAGATAGGAGATAGGAAAGGTTCACGCCTCACAAGAGAGAGATGCGAGTGCGCTAGTCGGTCTTACAGACAGGGGCGAAAACAAGAGAGGAAAATAGGCTTTGATCTGTTTTGCTTGAAAATCTTACAGCCTAACCACGACAAAAATGCGAGATGTCTTCAAAGGTTGGCTAAGATAGATGTGCCGCTTTTCTTTCTTGGCAGGTTCAATATCTATCCTTAGCTTTCATGGTCAGTAGTTGATCAGTCGCAGCTTGGTTGTCTATCTCTTGTCGGCTCTATCTATCTCGATCCGGCACCCGATCCGTTTATGCTTCAGCCGCTGCTTCAACTGGTTTCGGGTCAAATACCACTAGGGCAACTGACCGATCGGAGTCTTTATCTCCAACGAATGGTTCTTCTCCAGTATTTCCCACAGCTATCCCAGCTATTTGTGCTTGGACTCGGGAAAGTCCGGGTATGGATCCGAATCAAAAACTCGCTATTCCACTTCAACAGGCACTTAATTTACTTTATATATATATATATATATATTTTCCATTGTTATTGGAATTAAGTCCAGTTGAACATCATGATTGATGAATTCTTCTCCCCGTGGGTACTGGGAAAGGAGCCTAGCTGCCTCATTAGGGTTCACACATAATCGTTGGATGCTTGGGTACACCTACCTCCCTTAGCACTAATGCTGTCTAGGCCGATATGGGAGTTGCTACCTCATGCATACTCATAGAAAAAGCCCTCACGACTTTTCCACAGAAAAGTCCTCAGACTTTTCTCAGAGGGCGGAGTCTGACCGCTAAATTTGCTCCTGGAGCAATTCCCGGTCGACGATGGATGGAATTCCACTGAGGTTCGAAATTACATAAATTTCCCTAAAACGGGAGACGCGTTTGAGTTCGCCGAAAAAAGACTGGAGGGGATCCTCAAAGATAGATAAGACGGTCTGGAGGGACTGCGTTAGATTCCACAAAATTTCCAAGACAGGAAAAGTGTGACGTTTCTTCTCGACTCTTTCTTATGTTAGAAGGTGCAAAATTCATAGGTGCCGGAGCTGCTACAATTGCTTTAGCGGGAGCTGCTGTTGGAATTGGAAACGTCTTTAGTTCTTTGATCCATTCCGTGGCGCGAAATCCATCATTGGCTAAACCATTATGTGGATATGCCATTTTGGGCTTTGCTCTCACCGAGGCTATTGCATTGTTTGCCCTAAAGATGGGCTTTTTTATCTTATTCGTCTTTTAAATAAAAAGAAAATTCAGAGGTACTCTTCTCGGTGGAAGAAATTCCATCGTTGGAAGGGAAGGCCCTGTTTCATCAATGGAGCAGGGGAGGGGGAGAGGTGAGGCGGGCCCCTTCAATTTCAGTCCAGTTGGTCCCGGTGCCGGCCTCTTGTTCATGGAGTTGGCGGAGTGTGCTCTATGTCCGAGAATTTGCACAAAATGTTGTGCTTCAGTTTTTTTTAGGGAACGGTTCACATACAGCTATGTGGCTCGCCCTGTAGGTACTCTAAATTAGAAAGATTTTTTGTGAAAGGTTTTTGTGCCCAAATCGGTTAGCTCTTGTATTATCTTTTTTTGAAGACGGGTAACCTTACTCTTAGAATGTCCTTTCTCACCTGATTAGTATCACGTTTAGGACGAAGATATTGAAATGCTCATGTTGGTGATGAAATTGTATTGTGTGGACAGCAAGCCCAGATAGATGGTGATCTCTATATTCATTCTGCATGAGAAACTATTAGAGAGTCTCAGCTGAAGGTTGAATGGGCTGGATTGGTTTGATTTAGTAGCCATGTACCTAGTATGACTTTGATAGCTCTTCGGAAAGCACTGCTCACTCAAGATATCTTGGTCTCTTGTGGTATATCGATCTAGTTGCTACTTATGCAGGATGCACGTGGAAGACCATGATCAGTTATTCTTTTGGTGTTCCTACTCAAAGAAGGTGTGGAGATCTATCCTTGGCAGATGTCGGTATCGTAGGAGAGGACAGTTCACATGGGATAAAGAGATCAGGTGGGTCCGAGACAATTTATTTATAATCTGATGGGCCGAAGAAATTTGCTTTCTTTTTGTGTAACAGTGTACCGCGGGTGAACGTCACTCTCATCTTTTATAAAATATATTCAATATAAGCCATGGGAAGAGATAAGCATATTTGATCACTAAGGATACCGGAAACAGATTCCTGAGTTGTTGGCGAGATGCAGTGGACGACGCTCCCAAGAGTAGAGAATTCCTAGACTCTTGGCAGATTTCAGTTCAATTGACTCTTCCATCTCCCACATGGTGTTCATGGCGTTCTCCGGCGTGAACACGCACGGTTGGTTCTCTTAGAAGTGATTTAGCTGGGTATGGATGCATATTAGACCATGCTGGGCATCCGAAAGTCGCGATTACAGCCAGGTTCCTTTCTCCATCCTTGTGCACGAGCTTGAGGCAATTCGAAGAGGAGGTTTTTCAATCAATCCTGGACGGAATAAATGACTTCTGTCTGGGGTCTTGCTTTGGACGGTTCTTCGTAAATACGGTTCCTGTGCGGCAGGTTGTGATCGTCGGTCGAAGTCAAAGGGCCGAGAATAAGATTTCACATATCTATCTAGATAGTCCTTTATGTCAATCTCTTCGATACGTGACTGAATCGACTGATTGGCAGCGGAATTGACCACTCTGCAGTGCGGATAGCCTATTGGAATCACGTGGTAGTGGCATACCACCAATGGTTGGACCTTTGATCAGGTTGCTTGCGACGGTTGCTTGCAAGGCTGCAAGAAGGTGTGATAACGCGCCATCCAATAAAGATTGAGCGCTAGCCGTTGCTTGTTGGTAGCCGCTGAAGAGGGAGTCGCTTTTCTATAGAGATGGTAGTCTTGGCATTTAGAGAGAGGTAACGAGTCCAAGAACTATAACGTTAAACGGCGTTGCATATTCAGTCAGAAGAAAGAGTAGGTCTCGCTTTTTCTAGCAATGAATTCCAAAACGACAATGTAGAACAAGCCAAAAAAAAGGGATGCATAGAGACTTGAGTGACCCGTTCCACTAACTACTGTGCGCAAAAAAGGCGAGGCAATATTGAACGATTAACGGAGGAAACTCATGGATCACGGCTTTCTCTGGCATGCGAAACTTTGGCTGGGTACGATAAGCCGTAGTACGAGAGGCATTTCTGGCTGTATTTTCCGACCGATCCCTCGGGCCGATGCAGTCATGACTGCTTTCTCATCTCTCATCTATGGGCACCTCTGTTTTATTTTAGGGGGGCCCCCATCCAGCTCTTCACCTTTTCACCGGGCTCCTGCTCACACATGCTTTTGGCTGGAAATGCTTTCCCGCCGTCTCTCGTGAGTCACCCCGTGCTTCTACGTGCATCTTTCTCGGATATATCCTCATGCTAAAAAAGGAGATCATTGTGCAGATTTCCCCAGAGCATCTATTTTTTGCTTTCTCTAAGCAGCTCAAAACGGGTGCTTCCCTTCCGTTGACGCATTCCATTCTTTCGGCGGGAATACTCACCGGCATGCAAGCAAAAAGCGCATTGAAGATGTTGGATCTCACTCTAGCGCGGGCAGCTCTGAACCGCGTGAAGAAGCGAAAACGAAAAGTAGGTCCCTCCTTTGAATTTGAAGCTGTTATATGAACAGATCAAATGGCCTATTTGTATGAGGTTTAGGGGTTAGGTGGGTCAACAACAGTAAAGTAAACAGCTCATGGCATGCCGCCTACTCAAATGTAGCTTCGGCAGTACTTTTCAGCGAGCTTACGGCCGTTTACCTGGGGTTGAAGGTGTAATCCCCTATGGGGTAAAGTACTGACTGGGCAATAAGCCGGGACTAGTTCGCACTTGCTTTCACGCGGTAAACTGGCATCCCCAGGTCTTTCGTCAGGGCTTCATGGAACCAAACAAGGGCTTTCCCGAGGCCCACCTATTGCTCCTGTTCGGCACCACTAACGGAAGGTCGCCAAAGCCTTACTATACAAAAACTCTGACTATGTTCACTGGAACTATACAAACACCCAGGTTCCAAACTACAGTCGTATTTCGAAATCTTCGACTGGGCCGGATGGACGTAATAGACGCGATTCGGAACAGAAGGCCGCCGAATCTGACATTCGAATGATTTGGAACAATCCGGATGAGTTTGATCAGATGACGTTAGTCCGGATCGTTCGGAGCAAGCAGTAAGTCTATCCTTCCTACAAGACTACCCTTATTGGAATTTGAGTCTGGTGACCTTGTGTATGAATCGAGGGAAGGGCGGCTACTCTACTATAAAGCAGCCGGCTAAGAGGAAGAGGAATAGGATCAGTCTTTTGTGAAAGTGCCCCACCCACAGGCATCTATCTATCCTATCTCAGGAGTCGCATCTCATCTCACTCAATAGGGAGCTACAAGAAGCGAGCAGAAAGAGAAAGCATCTAATAATGTTAATGTAGGGCAGTCCCTTTCCTAGATGTCAGGCGGGGAATCCTCGTTGTGTACTACCTAGCCGACTCTCTTAGTGTATCACCGGAGTCTATCTAATGTCTCCTAATGCAGCTACGAAGGGCAATGCTTTTTTGTGGAAACCGGGCACTGAAAGAGAGATTTCAATGGATACTTCAAAAGCACTAACTAAGGAGGAAGCGCCCCAAGCATGGTCTGAAATCATACCATTAGGCTTCCTTCCAGTGGTTGCTCTGCTTCCTTCCTCCTGCAATGAGGCAGATCGCTGAGGAAGCTATTTCCTAACCAGAAAACGAGAAAGGGAACCTAATGTTCCACCCATTGACTGGCAAAAGTCGTGAGAAAACCCCCATTTCTTTAGCAAAGAATGAACAACATTGAGCTAGCACGTCAGACTTGCCTGTCTACTTGAGGGAAGGTGTGAATCCTGTCTTCTTTGAACAGCAATCGCGTAATCATTCTCGCCTGTTATTGTCGGGTTTGGCTAGCCCATTTCCTTTCAGTATAAACTAGAGTTGTTAGTTTGCTAGAACAGGGCTTTTTTATTAGGAAACCTATGAAAAGTGAACCGGATATCCCAGAAGTTGGATTTGGAATTACTATACTACAACCTTTGCTCCTGACCTACCAAGCGCTAAGCGTACCTACATTAATCTACTTTCAGACATAGCTCCAGATGGTGTTCATTCTAGTTCTTTTGCAACTGATTATGAAACTCATTTCGCAGTATAGGGAGGTGGGTTTAAAGACGGAAAGGAAGAAAAAAGCTCAACGCGCACCAGAGACTGATGAGGCATAGGATGGATCCGCTTCAACCGGAATCGTTGCCCGACCAACTGTTCATTCCGTCTTTACCTCATTCGCTGGGGAGTTTCGAGCTCTGTCCCTATCTGAAGCACAGGGAGACCCCGTTCCATCGGTTGATACTTAATAAGATAAATAGGTTCCTAGACAAAGTGCATCCGCCGAAGCAGCAAGACGAAGCATCGGGTCCTGGATAAGATGCAGTAGAGAACAGCACTGCAAAGAAGCGCGCAAGCAACTTCGATTCGCTTTCCATCGGATAGGCAAAGATTGATTTCAAGTATACCGCGATGAGAAAGCAATATAGGCCAGCCGGAAACGGAACAAATGCAGCTGCTGCTTCTGAGTTCGCATGACTTCGCTCTCGTTGTGCGTGGACTTCCTAATCGAACTAAGATGGATCGGGCTGTAGGCTCAGAGAAAGTTTGCTCGGGGAAGGAATAACAACAAGCTTTCTTTTAAGGCTGAAGAATAAAGGAATTCTTTTCCATGGGAGGGGAAGCTAAAGTAAGCGACTCAGAAAGGTCAGGTGGTTTTATATCTCAGACTGCGCATGGAGTCCAAGATTATGCTGTAAGGCATCGATTTCCTCTTGAATGGCCGGTTGCCGACACTTCTGGGATGCTGCTTCTGCAAAGGTCTCAGGTTCTTTGACAGATACGATAGAAGAAAGAAAAACACGATGACCTCTGAAAAAAGAATCATAAGAAACTCACCTCTGAATTGGAAATTTCAGACGAGAGGAGCGACGAACCTCAAGAGGTGAGCAGTGTTAATATATCTATCATTTATATATGATAGATATATATAATCCCCAGATCCATCATTCATTCCCTCACTCACGTTTTCTTAAGGTATCAGAGCGGGTGCTCCTCTAGGGTTGTTTTCTAACCCCTGCTTAATTCTCCATCCTTGTTGCAAGGAACCTCAGGTCTCTCGAGCCTCCTCTATCATCATCCTCCTGCGGATCTTCGCTTTCTGCGGGGTCAGGGGGCGGCAGCCGGCAATCTATAGTGTTCGTCGATTCAGTGCAGAGCGAGGAGTCCTTTCTTTTCTATGATCTGCGAAACCTCTACTATACAAGGGAACAGACCTGCGTTGACGTCAATCCATCCTTTGATCTTAACGTCAGACCCTCTCTGCCTCATGTCTCAACGTTAGAACAGATCTTGTCTAACGTCAGATCCATTTGCTTCATCCTTTTTCTTTTTCAATAGGCTATGAAGAATATCCCAAACCTGGTGACTATCAAACTAGACGGCACCCATTTCATTCTCTGGGAGCTCCAGCTTCCTCTGGTTCGCAGTCAACAACTGCTTGGCTTTATTGATGGAACCACTGCTGCTCCAGAAAAGTAGATAGAGTGCTCCGGCTTCGATTTCTCGTCAAAAGTAGGCCGATGGATCTGTCAAGGTTTCAAAGCCAAATCCTGCATATGAAGAGTGGCTCTGCAAAGATCAGCTGCTGGTCAGTTGGATAAACTCCACCTCCCTTTACATCTGCGCTCAAATCCTCAAGCCCAATAAATTCTGGCTCAGGTAATAGATCTGACTCATGCACATCAGATCTGGAATGCCCTTCATGATAACTTCGCTCAACAATCCCAAGCTCGAGAAATGCAGCTGCGATTGGCTTCTCTCCTACTTCCAGGATTCCTATGCCCTTGCTTTCACCTCCAAAAATCGATTCTGAAATAGCTCCATCCGGAGTTGTGGAATTTCAACAGATTTGAAGGCTCACAGTTATCCTTCAAATCAGATCTATTCGGCTTTCGCAGGTAGGCAGCTTTCCAGCCTATCTCTATATGTTCATTTTGATTCAACTCATGCTAATTTCGAATATCGGAAGATTCTCCACCGGATAATGATCCAATTTGAACTCTCAACAGCCCTTCCAAATTCCAGACGGATGCAAGCAGAAAATGATCAAACATCGCAAGAAGCTATTGTGGCTCCTGACATCACGGAAAAGACAAAGCAGGGAATAGCTTCAACGGCGAAATGAAAAAGGGGGAATCAAAGGTAAAGGTTAAGAAGTAGAGGCCTTGCATCTCTCCCTCTCGCCCGGCTCATTCTCAATCACGATAGTGGCCTCTTAGAACTTTAGAGCTTTGAATGGGCGAGCTTTGCAAAGGGCTGTCTCGGACTTCATTAAATAAAAAAAAAAGTATATATTATTTTGATCCAGGAAACAAAAGTCAAAGAAGACGTAATCCATCTGTCAAAATTTCTAAAAAGATGCTGGCAGCTGCTATGTTCCTTCGAAAAGTGCAGCTGGTGGCTCTTGGATTAATTTAAACAAATCAAAAAAGATGGCTGTCCCAACTCTCACATTGGAACCTAGACCATCACTATAGAATACCACGTCCCTAGACTACAACTTGGAATGGATGGCTACATAAGTCTATGCTCCAGCATCAGTTTCTCACAAGCAAGACCTATAGAATGAGCTCAGATTCATCCATACTGTTTCCAACCTACCTTGGTGCATTAGTGGAAACTCAAATGAATGCCTTATGCAATCAAATATGAAAGGGGTTCTTACTGGCCGAAAATCAGAGAAGAGGTATTGAAGATTTCGCGGATCACGTTGCTGATTGTGATTTGGTTGACCTCCCACTCTATGGCGCTTCTTTCACTTGGTCTAACATGAGAAAAGGGAAGGAAATGGAAATCCGATGCAGACTGGATCTTTTCCTAATCTACTCGGATTGGGAAGACCATCTGCAGGACACTATTCAAAAAGCGGGGACCACATTCGCTTCCGATCATGACCTCATTCTTCTTTTCTATTTCGAACAACTTCCCGCCACGGTACCGTTCTCTTTCGAACTGATGTGGTTATCCCTATCGAAATCTAGAACTAAAAGTTGTGGGGCAAAAGAATGCAACATTCTATTGACTTGATATAATATATTTCTATATTATTAGTACATCCTCAAAAGAGGAAAAGCCTAAGATTCCCTAACCTTAATAATCAAAGAAGGGCTAAAGTAATACCCTTAAGAGAAATGGAATTTCTATTGTGATTTTTTTAGTGAATTATACTGAAGAATCAAACAATCACTTCTACATGTTACCCTTCAAACTGGAGAATGGATATCGATCATTTCCTGTTTGCGAGTGAGAAGAAAAAGGATGGCCTTCCCCAATCCCTTCGTGAAGAGATCGGCAATTGATCTCCACTTCTAATGGTTGGTGTTCTGAGATGATTCCGGCAATCACCTTTTCCCCGAGAAAATGCCCTAAGTGAGTAAGGCGACTTCTACATGCTTTGTTCTCTCGTAGAAGACCTACTTGGAGGCTATGTGGATAGCATTCTGATTCTCACATAACATGTCCATGGGGTTCTGTGACCGAAATCCCAATTTCAGTCAGAAGAGATCCAACTCATACAAGTTCACTAGTTGTTGATGCCATTGCACAATACTCGGCTTCAGCATTGGATCTAGACCTTATTATTGCAAAAGAAAGGGCCTGCTTTTTGCTTTTCAAGGGAAAACATTATCCTATGGTGGATTTGATTCTATCAGAGGGCATTAATACCTTCCTTCAGCTTTTTGAGGTAGGGGCGGAGTCTCCACTACCACACTACTACTATACCACTAGCACTCCACGAGTGGATTAGTTGAGTGACTAGACTGAGATTCTCTTTGATATCAATCACTTTTCTAAAGAAAGTAGTCAAAATCATAAGAGAAGCAAGGTCCACAGAAGGTTGGGAAGTAGTACGCCCGGTTCGCCAGGATCAAACTCTGATTTTGAGTATGATCCTGGCTCAGAACGAACGCTAGCTATATGCTTAACACATGCAAGTCGAACGTTGTTTTCGGGCCACTATCCTTTTGAAGCGGATAGTTCACAGTGCTCATTCTCTTTCGAAAGAATGAAAAAAAAATGACAATCCATTCTATTGTTATTCACAAATTACTGAGTACGAACGCACATCTAGGCCGTCGGGTAGCTGCTCACCATTTCAAAGTCTATATCTGTGGTTCCAGAAATGGAATTGCTATTCTCGATTCAGACAAAACACTGATTTGTTTACGAAACGCTTGTCATTTTATAGGATCTCCCATTCGTCAAAAAGGCCGTTCCTTCTTTGTAAATACCAATTCGTTATTCGATGAGATAATTGAACAAATGGCGACGAGAATCGGCTGTATCAATGATTCTCAATGGAGGATCGGGGGTTTTTTGACCAATTGTTCAAGTCCGAAAAAAATCCGTTCGAGAAACAAGAAGATCAATTTCGGGTCGAACCAACAACCAGATTGTGTAGT